AAGAGATCCATTCGAAGAACATGGGGACTAGTTGAAGTAATGAGCCTCCCAATATTGGGAGGCTCATTACTTCAATTGATAGAATGAAAAAATCATTTCATCTTTTTAGTTGGAACTTTAGGTGGTTCTCTAAAAAAGATAGCGAAAAAAATGATTCCTAAAGTCGAGACTAAGAGGAATGTATAAACCAATGCTTCCATAGATTTGATCGTGGTTTACAATTATAGCTTTCATACCTGTTTATTTTGGATCGGTATCCCGGATAAAGAAAAAGAAAAAACAATAGGAAAAGAGAAAGACAGCGATTCAAATCAAGATTTATCCAGTTCCTCCTATGTCAAATTCAAATCACAACAAAGAAAAGAAAGTCGAAAAGGAACAGAACAATGTTGTGTTGTATCAGACTACCTGTCTTTTTGTAGTTGGATCTCCAAGTTTTTGGAATGCTCCAAATTCCACTTGAGCATCCAAATCTGGGTCAATACCAGCAAAAACATCTCTGAACAAGGTTCTAGCACCATGCCAAATGTGTCCGAAAAAGAAAAGCAGAGCAAACGAAGCATGTCCAAAAGTAAACCAACCCCTTGGACTGCTACGAAAAACACCATCCGATTTCAAAGTAGCACGATCTAATTCAAAAATTTCACCCAATTGAGCACGTCTAGCATATTTTTTCACAGTAGCAGGATCACTATAACTGACGCCATCGAGTTCGCCGCCATAGAACTCAACAGTTACACCTACTTGTTCGACACTATACTTGGATTCCGCCCTTCTAAAAGGAACATCGGCTCTAACAATTCCGTCTCCGTCTACCAAAACAACCGGAAATGTTTCAAAAAAGGTAGGCATACGACGTACAAAAAGTTCACGCCCCTCTTTATCTCTAAAGATAGGGTGTCCTAACCACCCAACAGCTATTCCATCCCCGTTGTCCATTGAGCCCGCTCTAAACAATCCCCCTTTTGCCGGATTATTGCCGATGTAATCATAAAAAGCTAATTTTTCAGGAATTTTAGACCAAGCTTCTGATAAACTTTGATTTTCAGCTAGTCCAGCACCAACTCTTCGATATATTTCTTGCTGGAAGTATCCCTGATCCCATTGATAACGAGTGGGACCAAATAATTCAATCGGGGTTGTTGCTGAACCATACCACATAGTTCCAGCAACAACAAAAGCTGCAAAAAAGACAGCAGCGATACTACTGGAAAGTACGGTTTCAATATTTCCCATACGTAATCCTTTGTACAGACGTTGGGGTGGACGGACACTAAGATGGAAAAGGCCCGCTAATATGCCTAATGTCCCTGCTGCAATATGATGAGAGGCTATTCCTCCGGGAACAAAAGGATCAAAACCTTCCACACCCCACGCGGGATTTACGGATTGTACCCTTCCGGTTAGTCCATAAGGATCGGACACCCATATTCCCGGACCATACAATCCTGTTACATGAAATGCGCCAAAACCAAAGCAAGCCACCCCTGAAAGAAATAAATGAATTCCAAAGATTTTGGGCAAATCCAAAGATGGTTTTCCTGTACGTTCATCACAAAAGATTTCTAGATCCCAATAGACCCAATGCCAGATAGCCGCCAAGAAGCACAAGCCAGAAAACACAATATGTGCCCCAGCCACACCTTCGTAACTCCAAATACCCGGATTTGTTATAGTCCCTCCTGTGATACTCCAACCGCCCCATGAATTGGTTATTCCTAAACGAGTCATGAAGGGTATAACGAACATACCTTGCCTCCACATTGGGTCAAGAACAGGGTCAGAAGGATCAAAAACCGCTAATTCATATAGAGCCATCGAACCGGCCCAACCAGCAACCAGAGCTGTATGCATTATATGGACAGAAAGCAAACGACCAGGATCATTCAATACGACGGTATGAACACGATACCAAGGCAAACCCATGAAAATACCCCTTATATCAACAAAAAATAGACACTATGTAACTTTATTGCACTGGAAAAATATGCTATGGACCCTCTTTTTGTCAGTGGATTATCTCGGGTAACGGATTAATATTTGGTCTAGTTTTTTTAGTAATAATGGAACAATTCTATTCGTAGGAACAAAAAGAAGCCGATCTATTCTATACCCGATAAGTAACAATACGCAATGATAAAAGGGGGTTGACCCTATTTTATTTTCTATTTATATGCGTATTTATATGAGTGAATGCAGACATATTTGTTCATAAACCTATTCATAAGAATTTTCCTTTATTCATTTGGTCTTCTTTTTTTTTTTTATTTATTTATCTATGAACTTTTTCAATCTATAAATCTAAAAATCCAATATGATATGATAAAATACAATAGGATAAGGACCAATCATTATTAAGACAATAAAGCCATTGGTACGCTTCCGCATAAGAGCACGATATACCACGTCTTTGTGTCGTCATTTTATGCCCATTGGTGTTCCAAAAGTACCCTTCCGGAGTCCGGGAGAGGAAGATGCCTCGTGGGTTGACGTATAGTGTGGCTTGTCCGATATATTGGGTCATGTGGTATTTCCCCGTTATCTCCCCCGATCGAGATATCCCCTCCTTCCCTCCAAAAAGATTGATTGAATCATCAAAAATTTGAAGTGTGAAATTTAATTAGATCTTTTTTTGGGGGGATATCCAGATCCGGATTAATATTATCAATTTAGAAGAATCTATGGTTGGCTTGGTTGGACCAATAAACCAATAAAATGAAGAATCCAGGCTCTGTTTATAAAAAAAATCCAATTGGTAATATATCTACGATTATTACTTATCAGATATTTGGCGGAAACCATGAAATAAATTGAAGAAAAAAAAAGAAGTCGTAGCAAAAAGACGTGGTATTGGAATATTTGTCCTATATGTGCAAATCCAAATCGGGCAGATCTTTTCTTTATTACTCGGAGTAGAACAGAAACCTAAAAGAATTGAAGAAACCCATTCCGAAACAAGAAAATTACATTGCGATTTGGGTTCGATCTCGATGAAAACAATACATCAATGAGAACTTAGTTCAATAAGTTTAGTACATTATTTTATTATTTTTTTTTTTTATTTTATTATAACATGTTTATTATAACCTAAGTAAACGGGTCAAAAATCGTCTTTCTTGAAAAATTTAAGAAAAAGCCCGCTATGAAAAAAAGGGGTTAACTCTACACATTGATTCTTTTTGGTGATTTTTGGTGAACCGTATGCATCAAAAGGTGCAGGTACGGCTCCTAAGAGATAAAATTTTATCCTAACCAATCGACTTTATCGAGAAAGACTACTTTTTTTAGGCCAAGAGGTTGATAGTGAGATATCGAATCAACTTATTGGACTTATGGTATATCTCAGTATAGAGAATGATAACAAAGATCTTTATTTGTTTATAAACTCTCCGGGCGGATGGGTAATACCCGGAATAGCGATTTATGATACTATGCAATTTGTGCAACCAGATGTACAGACAGTATGCATGGGATTAGCCGCTTCAATGGGATCTTTTATTCTGGCAGGAGGAGAAATTACCAAACGTCTAGCATTCCCTCACGCTTGGCGCCAATGATTCTTTTAGTTGAGGAAAAAAAGAAGACTATGCCTTCGCCATATGAATATTAAGTAATAATAGCACAGCACTTCGAGTTCGATATGAGAATTTTTTTGTTTTTTCCAAAATTATTCAATTATGTACCGAAAGGGTAGTATGAAAAGGGGATATTTCCTATTTTATCGAATCTATCGGGAGGAGCCTATTCCAGCGTCACAAACTTTTTTGTTTTCACACCGAAAAGGAAAGCTTTTAACAATATTTATGAAGACTATGAAAAAAAAAAAAGAAACTTTGGGATTGCTGAATAAGAGACGCAATAATAAAGAAACGGAACCATCATAGTATTTTTTTAACTACTACACAAAACAAAAAGGAAGGGTGGTTATTGGATCATTTACCGATCCGGGTCTGATAGACCCCCTACATTTTCTATTTCGTCAATAGAAGGTAAAAAAGAAATTCCGTTGTAGAGCCGTATGCAATACGCAAAAGATGCCTGTACGGTACGTTTGTTCAATTCCGTCTTATCTTTTTTTTTATTCTTTATCTCTCTCGCTTTATCGTGTGAAATAGGAACCATTTTTTATGTTATATCATCAGGGTAATGATCCATCAACCCGCTAGTTCTTTTTATGAGGCACAAACGGGAGAATTTATCCTGGAAGCGGAAGAACTACTGAAACTGCGTGAAACTATCACAAGGGTTTATGTACAAAGAACGGGAAAACCTTTATGGGTTGTATCCGAAGACATGGAAAGGGATGTTTTTATGTCAGCAGCAGAAGCCCAAACTCATGGAATTGTTGATCTTGTAGCAGTTGAATAAAAAATTAGCGAGTATTCCGCGCCAAGGTTTGAAATTTTATCGTCTTACCGAGTTTAATAGAATATTTTCAATTAATATAATTAATCTAGTAACATTAATAGAGAGAATATAAGTAATTCATAATCATCGGATTAGGATTGATCTAAACCAGCTCATTATGTATATGACTCAACATGCCAACTATAAAACAACTTATTAGAAACACAAGACAGCCAATCAGAAATGTTACGAAATCCCCTGCTCTTCAGGGATGCCCTCAGCGCCGAGGAACATGTACTAGGGTGTATGTGCGACTCGTTCAGATCATGGACTAAGACAAAAAAAGAAAGGAAAAAAATTCCAATATCAGTGATCAGTACCAATGAAATAGGATAGAATGCAAGAAACTATCTTCAAAAAAATCGATTACTAATATCTATCTTTCTATTGTGTATCAAATTTATGGTTTCCGTTGGTGCAAATCCAATCACCTCAATTTGCAATTTGAAATGCGAAAGACTTTCCCATTGGTAGCAAATAGTTATCTATTAAGCAGGGGACATCCCATTTTAAAAACTTGCAAGAACGGACTAACAGGGTCAGCTACTCAGCTAATCTTCATACTTAAATACCGTTACTGTGTAGGTAGATTTCGTTGTGAAAGACCTATTACTAGATATTTCATGGGTAGAGCCAAAGAGTGTGAACTATACAAGTTAACAATAGCATTGATTAAATGAAGGAAGGGGCTCCGGTGTATAGAGGGGACCTCGCCATTTAAGAAGTAACCATAGAAACGATGGAACCCACTATTTCTTTATCCATTTCTATTTCATTTACTATGTTTTTTTTGATACCTAGTCTCGATACAATTTCTTATTTCGAGGTGAAATGCTTAGAAATGAAAATAAAAAAATCGTGGTTGGGAAGGTTATAGTAGCAAAAGCCATTGGGATTTTTATTTTATACACTGGAATAATCCGTTTTGTTATTAATGGACTAGGAAAAAAGGGGAAAGAATAACTAAAAGAAACGAAATCAAAATAGTTATTCATCAAAGTTTCATTTATTCAATGACCAGAATTAAAAGAGGATATATAGCTCGGAAACATCGGACAAAAACTCGTTTATTTACATCAAGCTTTCGGGGGACTCATTCAAGACTTACTATTCAACAGAAAATAAAAGCTTTGGTTTCGGCCCATCGGGATAGAGATAGGAAAAAAAGAGATTTTCGTCGTTTGTGGATCAGTCGAATAAATGCAGTAATTCGAGAGAATAAAAATAAAAAATACTATAGCTATAGTATATTCATGTATAATCTGTACAAGAGGCAGTTGCTTCTTAATCGTAAAATACTTGCACAAATAGCTATATTAAATAGGAATTGTCTTTATATGATTTCCAACGAGATCATAAAATAAAAATTCCCCGGAGACTGAACTCCGGGAAAGTAGAGTAGGTATTTGTATGAAAAAATATAATCATATGATAAAGTCGTCAAAATGAGCAACCACGTTCAATAAAAAAAGATTTATTCTTCTTCAACGATTCTCTTTTTTCTGACAACACGACAATCCAATTTGGATTATCGTAGTTTTCGAACAAAACATCAATCCGCATTTCATTTGAGTTTCGATTGGAATTTGAATTTAATTGAAGAGTAAACCGTTTTTTTTGTTTTACGCCCAGTAGCTTGAGTAGTTGACTCACTTTTTTCAAATTCTTTTTCATTATTACGAAAAGGTAACGAAGATAAAATACGAGCTTGTTTTATAGCAAGTGTAATTAATCGTTGTTGTTTTAAGGTCAATCTATTCACCCGTCTAGATAATATTTTTCCTTGTTCACTAATAAATCGACTAATTAAACTCATGTTTTTATAATCAATTCGATCCCCCGATTGGATCGGGGGCAAACGCCTACGAAAAGATCGCTTAGATTTAGGAAAGAGTCGCTTAGATTTATCCATGGTTTGTTTATTCCTTATCCCGAAAATACCATTTCTTACAAAATCGGATTTTTTTGTTTTGTTTCTATTTTTGTTTCTATTTATTTCATATTTAATATAGGTTTATATTTATATATGTTATATTTATATATGTTATATATCTATATAATTTAGATAGATATACAATTTCTATAAACATGAAATAATATCTCATTTTTCATGTTCTTTGGAGTTGGAGGGATGACACACAGGCAATCAATTTTATCTATTTCTTTATCTCCCCGTGAATCGTATGTTTGCAACAATAGGGACAAAATTTTCTCAATTCCAATCGACTAGGCTTATTGTGTCGATTCTTTTGAGTAATATATCTTGAAATACCCGTTGATTCCTTATTAACATTAACACTGTTTCGAACACAACCGGTACATTCCAAAATAACCGTTCCTCGTATATCTTTACCTTTGGCCATGAACCTCCTTTGGGTTTTTGATTCACTTAACTCTTCTATTTTCCGATTCGAAGCGAAGAAGAAGAAAGGAAGGAAAAAATAGAAGTTGCTAATCCGAAATCCAATTATGACAGATTTCGGTGCCATCAATAGAAGTATAGTAATAATTAAGTAATACAATGATTTCTAACTATCTTTCGAATCACATTACATTATTTCAGTTTTTTATTTAAGTATCTTGTATGATATTGTTGCCCCGCGCTAGCGATTCTATTTTCAGCCTCATTATTAATGAAATTCAATTGAAACCCGGGACCAGATTGCAAGTTTCATTGAGGTTGAATCCACTTTCTCTTTTCTTAACTTATTCGAATTCGAAAAAAAAAAAACAACGAAAAACGGAAGGGGATTAATTTCTTCACCCCTTCCCGTCTCAATAACTAGAATGAAAAAAAGGGGAATATCAATGCATCTGGGAATAAACGATTGATCTCTATCAATAGACCGGCCAAGGCTCCGAACCATAGAGTACTTATCACTGGTGCCACGGAGAGATATGTTTTTAGATCTCGCATTTCAAATCCTCCTTTCTTTATTCTTATTCTTTATTATAATTTGTAATACAGAATGGTAATCCATATATGATCAGATGTATATTTAGTTAATAACCACTTGTATTTGTACGCCGAATCCCTAATTCAAATGGAAATGTACAATAATTCCTTAGATATTCTTTTTTTAACAAAAAAGA